CTCTTTGTTCAAACAACTATTCAAGGTTCCTAGAGCTCCTTGTAAGGCTTGTTGGAAAACTCGTTGTCGGACCTGATTAATTGCTTTTTGTTGTTCAAAATGAATGGTTTCATTTTTATAATTTTCTAATCGTTCCAAATTCTCAGAAGCAGCATTAATCAAATTTGATTTTTCGCGTTCTATCTCAGAGTACCCATTCACTCGAAACTCATCTGCCTCGATTTCTACTTTCCGCAAGCGAGTTCGGGCTTTTTCGAGCTGTTCAATGGCTGCTCCACGTAGTTCTTCTGAATTTCGAATAGTGCTCAAGATCCTCTGTTTTCGATTATCTAATAAATCACTTAATGAAAGTAGATTTCCGTCCTATTTATTTCACAACCTTCATGATCTCTTCCCGAACCAAACATGAATCTTTCGATTCATTTGGCTCTCACGCTCAGTTACTTATAGGGCGTTCCTATATCTTTTCATGTAATGAGCCTACCCTTTCCTCTCTGTTCGTATTCCAAGATAGTGAAACGGAAACAAGATCAGGATATTCTGAGGGTTCTTCCGACCAAACAAAATTTTGTAATTGCCAGCAAAGTTGTTTCTTTTTTTGTCTTTTTTCTTCAAATCCAAAAAATTTTTCTTATTTTATTGATACTTTCGCTTTATATACATAATAACTATAATATAGGTTGCCGATTCAGCATTGTTTAAACGGGCAGGTGTCTCACCCATTTCCCTTTTCCAGTAAATAGTTCAGTTCAAATCACTTTATTGATATGAGTGTTCTATATCAGATAAATTGACAACTTTTTTGAAGCCGTCTCCTACTAACTCCTACTAACGTAGTGGTAGAAAGAGTACCACGCTGTGTCTTGACTTCAAACGGTTTTGCTTTAACCATGTTAATGATACTACATTATTGGTTTATAGAGAAGAGAGTCAAAGTGGATTTACCAATAAAAAAGTCACGAAATGCTATAGTTCTTACATATGATTTCTTAATTTATTCAGAAGTAATTCGTCGAGATTGTACACCCCCCCCTCCTATAAAAAAAAGTGCAGCTGGTTAGATCCAGCCTTTTTTTTGAAATAAACAACTCGCACACACTCCCTTTCCAAAAAAGATCAATACACCAAGCACTACACTTAGATTTATTGGATTTGTTGCTAAAATATCGGTATTAAACCCGAAACTCCCGGCGCATGGCCAGTGACCTAAGGAAACGAAAGAATCGGTTACATTTTTCATATGCTCTCCTCTTATAAATAGAACTAACAAAATCGAACAGAGTTCTGTATAAGTTCGCCGCCACTGTTTGGATTGATTTCTTTTTTTTTTTTTTCTGAATTTCCTTATTTAATAAATAGATTGATTTTCTTTTTCATCTATTCGTTATGATACGAATAGTTTCATATTCATTAATATGAATAATTTTATTCATATTAATAATGAAGATTTCAATGAAAAAATAAGATACTTATTGCCTTTCTAGCCACACGGAAATCGCGAAAGACCTCATTTGTTACAATGCTTCTTATTAAATTAAATAATAAAAAAAAAGAAAGAATTTTCTATTTTCTATTAAATAAATTCACTAGGGGGGGGGGGCAAAAGCGGGTGGATCCTCTAATTCCTTATCCTCAAGCTAGCCCTTCCCCTACCTCTAGGGTTAGGGTGATTGTCCCAACGAATAAATAGAAAAAAGAATTCGATTAATTCATTTTAGGGGTAAAGCGTCGGTATAATGCGAAAAGCGGGGGTTCAAGTACATGGCAATAAAATACTAAAATGAAATACGTATTTTTATTTTCAAATTTCTAGGATTAAACAAAAGGATTTGCAAATAAAAGGGCTAATGCCACAACCAGTCCATAAATTGTTAAAGCTTCCATAAAAGCCAGACTAAGCAATAAAGTACCTCGTATTTTACCTTCTGCTTCTGGTTGTCTCGCGATACCTTCTACAGCTTGGCCTGCAGCAGTACCTTGACCAACTCCAGGTCCAATGGAAGCAAGCCCTACTGCCAATCCGGCAGCAATAACAGAAGCGGCAGAAATCAGTTGATTCATGGTAAATTTTATTCCTCGTACAAAAAAAGAAATGGTTAATGATACAATCAACCAATGAATTATCGCCTCCCATTTGATTTCATCATTAAGACCTAACCCAGCAAAAACAAACAAGTAGAGGTAACTAAGAACTCAAAACGAAAATGATGCTATTTCTGAATCAGCAGAACTGCTTCGGCATCTTGTTTGTTTATAGTTCCCACTATCTAATGTAGTCTTTCTTTGGAAATCCATATGGTTCCGGTTCTTCGGTTTCTTTATTCCAAAACACCCTTTCATCCGACTTTTGATTTTACTTTTTTTTTGTTCGTTCTCTTCTATATGCTTGACTTCATCTATTTATTATAAAAATACACAGTCAGAGATCAAATAGAAAGACTTCCGATAGACGGATTCATCTGTTTATGGGCAGTCCGTATCTAACTAATGAATTTCGAATATTACATATACATTTGTTTCGTCCATAACGTAAACCGCTCGTTCGATTGAGTCGGATTCTATCTAGTCTTAAAACATTCTTCGAAACAGCCATAGGAATTGGCTTATGCTTATAGACATTACATATACCCAACGAAATCCCTCTAATCAACTTTTTTTGAAATCTTCTTTGTTTGTAAACTCTTCTCTTCCTTTTCTTTATAATTATCACACAATTACAATCCCGCAAAAATATAAACGAATGGGTGGGGTCATTAGCCTAGCTAGAATTGAATGGTTCTATATCAAGATTTTATTATCCAATTGCAGACCATTTTGGTCAATCGTTGAATTCAATTGAAAAAGGAATGTTTCCTTCTATGGAAAGAACGTTGTTTTTGTTTATAAACACATGTTGGAAAAGAAAAAAATAATATAAAAATGGATATTATATGAATCCTAATATCGTAATTGACTCGGCAAATCTGGAAAAAGAATATTTATTAGATTAGAGTGGAAAGATATGATCGAAATATACCAAAAGGGGGGTTAGGAAAAAGATCTTTTTGATCTCTTTCCTTTTTTTACAATTCCCCAATATCGTATATCTTTCTTGTTCCTGCTCTATAGATCGTATCTATCCAATTTTTATACCTATTTTTATATATAAATTCCTTCATTAGATTATCTTGAGTCACGCTTGAGTTTTGGAATAAGCTTTTTTTCCAAAACAAAAAGAAACTTTTGGGAAGCTAGTTAATGATGACCCTCCATGGATTCGCCTATATAAGCCGCAGCTAAAGTTGCAAAAATAAGAGCTTGAATTCCGCTTGTGAATAATCCAAGAAACATGACAGGTATGGGAACTACTGAAGGTACTAAAGAAACAAGAACAACAACTACTAATTCATCAGCCAATATATTCCCAAAAAGTCGAAAACTAAGTGATAAAGGCTTAGTGAAATCTTCTAGGACGTTAATTGGTAAAAGTATTGGGGTTGGTTGAATGTATTTACTAAAATAACCCAATCCTTTTTTTGTAAGACCCGCATAGAAATATGCCACTGACGTGGGTAAAGCTAAAGCAACAGTAGTATTTATATCATTCGTGGGTGCAGCTAACTCTCCGTGAGGCAACTGTATGATTTTCCAAGGTAAAAGAGCACCCGACCAGTTCGAAACAAAAATGAATAGAAACATAGTTCCAATAAAGGGAACCCAAGGGCCATAATCTTCTCCAATCTGAGTTTTGCTCAAATCTCGAATGAATTCGAGAACATATTCGAAGAAATTCTGGCTATTGGTTGGAATTGTTTGTGGATTTCGAACCGCTATAGTGACTGAACCTAATAAGATAGCAATTACGACCCAAGAAGTGATAAGTACTTGGCCATGAACTTGGAAACCCCCTATTTGCCAATAGAGGTGTTGACCTACTTCCACACCAGATATATCGTACAGCCCCTTTAGTGTGTTGATGGAACATGGTAGAACATTCATATTACCCTCTGTGACAGAAATAGAACTTTTAAAAGAATTATTTTGATTCAAACATCTCTTCTCTCATCTCTTCTCTTTCTCGCTTCGCCTAGCATCGTCGATTTTGCATACCAATACCAAAGAATCACATAATATCCCCAGAAATTTTGATCTCTTTTTTGCGATTCAGGATATAGTAACCGATTCAATGAATCAATCTATTGAGTTCCAAAAGTTTATTGACTTATCTTATTATTAATCAACGGTTTCTTATATAGCTAGAATGGCCCTCACAAAGTGCAGATACTAATTTGTTAAGAATCAAGCGGATTGAAGCGATAGCGTCGTCATTAGCTGGAATCGAAATATCTGCCAGATCTGGGTCACAATTTGTATCGATTAAACAAATCGTCGGAATCCCTAAAGTGATACATTCCCGAAGAGCCGTATATTCTTCATGCTGATCAACGATTATTACAATATCAGGCAACCCCGTCATATACTTGATTCCACCCAGATATGTTTGCAAATGAGATAATTTTCTCTTCAACATTGCAGCATCTCTTTTCGGTAGACAGTTGAGTTTCCCCGCCCTTTGTTCCGCTCTCAAATCCCTGAACTTATGAAGTCTCGTTTCTGTAGTGGACCAATTCGTTGACATACCACCGAGCCATTTTTTATTAACATAATGACAGCGAGCCCTTATTGCAGCTAATGCTACTGAATCCGCAGCCTTACTTTTTGTACCAACTATTAAAAAGTGCTTTCCCCTACTTGCTGCGTCAAAAACTAAATCACAGGTTTCTGATAAAAAACGAGCAGTTCTAGTAAGATTTGTAATATGAATACCTTTACGCTTTGCAGAGATGTAAGGTGCCATTCTAGGATTCCATTTCCTAGTACCATGACCGAAATGAACTCCCGCTTCCATCATCTCTTCTAAATTGATGTTCCAATATTTTTTTGTCATTTCTCCCCACATTTTCTTTTTTTTTTTTCAAAGTACCCTGAAAATAAATAATTGTTCCGAAGGAACTTTCTCCCGTAAATGGACCGTGCATCAACGGCCCAGGCCAAAATAAAACGGGGAATATCTTTCCGTTTGGTATTATCTTTAATACCAAATCAAACGACTGGTTCAATTCGAATTAGTTAAAAGAAACGAATAAGTCCGCTTTTAGAAATTTTGAATTCCTGTCAAAAATTTCTCTTATGTGTTGTATCATGAAAATTTATTTTTGTTTTTGGATATGCAAGAACTAAAAAAGTCTCTGTGGTGAAACAAAATATTGCTTATTTCCCCCTTAACCAAATTATTCCTTTTTTTTTCCAAAGAAATGTTGTTGTGTTGCCTTGAGCGGCGGACAATTCCTTTGAATCCGGTACCAACGGGTATCATCCCACCCAGAACAACATTCTCTTTCAGACCTTTCAACCAATCAATACGACCCCGCAGAGCAGCTTTTGCTAAAACTCGGGCGGTTTCTTGAAAACTCGCTTCGGATATGAAACTTTGAGTATTCAAAGATGCCCTCGTTAATCCCAATAAGATTGCTCGGTAACAGATTGTTTCTTCCAAAGCGCGCCCTGTCCGCTCTGCTCGCAACAACCCGATTAGTTCTCCGGGTGAAAAAGCATTTGACATTCCATCTTCTGAAACCAAAACTTTTGATGTTATTTGGCGTACAATAATCTCTATATGCCTATTATGGATCTGCACCCCCTGGGATCGATAAACCTTTTGAATCTTATTAACCAAAGAGATACGACTTTGCGCTATGGTTAACTCAGCGCCAATTAAAAATCCCCAAGGAATTCCAAGAATTTTGGTTATATTTTCATTCCAACCCTCAACCCTCTTTTCTAAATTCATCGATATTGAATCAATCGAACGAACTTCCAACACCTGTTCTACTTTTGGAAGACCTTGCGTTATATCACCCGATCTCGATTTTTCGTATATAAATGTAACTAATGTATCTCCTTCGTAAATTATTTCTCCATAATGGCCATGAACGGTTGCTCCTGGAGTGGCCAAATGAGGCTTGGCCGATCTGATTACTAAGGAGTCACCATGAACGGTTACAATTTGTCCCGATTTGATGTGTGATCTATATTTGTATATAGATCCATTTTCATAAAAAAGCTGTCCAAGGCTAATTATTGAGAATGTCTTCTCACAAGAATTGTGATGTAGAAAACACCAATTCAAATCGAATGCATTAAAAATGGTGTTACTACATGGATCGGGATTCAAAATTCTACCCTTTTCATCTATTAAATAATAGAGAACGTCTTGGAAAAGGTTTTTGAAATTGTCAAGTATTAAATATTTCTTTAATAAGATCTGATTATCAGTCAGATAATAGTTTCGTGAATCAAAATTCGTAATTTTAGCTATAGTCCCTAAGGGCCCGAAGGAATTTCTAATCAAAATAGCGGGATCCTCCTTAATTGATTTTTTTTTCCCATTGTCAGATTTCGAACCATTGACTTTGAGGGGACCAACTCGAAAACAATTCGATGATGACAAAATGAGAAGGGATGGTAATTGCTTATTGATATTCAACGACGTATGAATAGTCCCGTGATCTTGAGTAAGAGATTGAATCTTAATCTTGGAATAAAAAGGATTTCTATTGGGGCAATCTGATCCATTATCTGGATTCAATCCGTAGCCTGCCGTATCATTTCTTTTTCCAGTATTCAAAACGCGGGGCTTCACTAAATCAACTCTTATGAAATCTCGAATCAGATCATTTGCCCTTACTTCAACAAAGGAAGCACAAACTTCTTCTATAGAACTTGTTTTTTTGTTGTCTTGATCCCAATTCAATACTAAACAAGTTCGAACTAATTGAATACTTGTGTGAGAAATTCCTCGAATGGGTTTGCCATTTCCGTAAAGAATATAATTGACGACTCGGAGTTGTACATTATCCCGTTCTTGCAACGAATCCTGGGGAAAAAGTGTTGCTAAGTTTATGCCATCTGCTATTTCGTATGTAACTACGGGTCGAACCGAAACAAAATACTTTTTCTTGATAGGTGTAACCCGTTGGACATAGATCCAATTTTTCCATTTTTTGGATTCCTTAGAGTTTTTTTTTTCCATTCCTGGCGGTAGCAAGATTCCGCTATGTCGAGAGATTTTATTTGTCTCTCCAGGAAAATGAATATTTCCAGAAAAGATTTTGAGTTCAATCCTTTTTTTTTTTCTCTCCACTCGGACTAATCCACCTACCTGACTTCTTGTATTTAAGGCGATCTCTGTATCGACTCTAATGATACTATTGTTCCGTACCATTATGGACGAAGACCCAGGTAAGATATGCACTTCCTCGGGAATGAAAAAAAATCGATCTACTTTCGTTTGGTATTTCGTCCTCAATTCTTTTGCTCCTCGATATTCAACCAAATCCTCTTTTTTTACAAGAGAATCCACCTCTACGGTCCCATATTTAGTAATTCCCGAGCCGCTTCTTCTGTATCGGGGATCGTCGAAGTAAGCAAGAATACTATTTCTACGTAAAATACCAGTTTTGGGTATTTCAATGGAGATACCAGAATAAGGCATTGGTTCTTTCTCTCCTTCTTGCGAATATTGGAATGGAATGATGAATCTATTTCTTCGCCTCTTCGCCAAGAAATCCGAATTCTCGTGGAGAATGGCAGAATATATAAAATTCCAACAATCGTTGGGTATGCTTTTGTCAGGTCCTGAATAATCAAAAAACCTACCCCCCCTCCCCCCACTGGAAGGATCCGAACTAAACGATTTGCGTCTCACTCGATCATTAGTCACTGAGAAGTCAGAAATTGATCTTTGTTCTAAAGAAAGAGAATAAACATTCATTTGATCTTGATCTTTGTGTAGAGAAAAGAGTGCTCGATTAGATTTGCACGGATTTCCTGATAATATCCATAAATGGCTTGTTTTTGGTAATAGATGAACATTACCATACGTGTATTCGGGGGTATGGTATACATTGGTACTCCAATGCATTTCTCCCTCTGAATCAGAATAAATATGTTTTCGAACTTTTTCTTTAAAACTTAAAGCGGATGCTCCGGCACGAATCTCAGCAATCACTTGTTCCGATTCTACATATTGATTGTTTTGAACTAAAATAAAACTTTTTGGGGGAATATTCACTTTATGTAGAATATCCCGACTTTCAATAGTTACATAAAGGTCTATATAACATAGAAAGGCAGGATGCCCATGCCGTGTACGTGTGGGATGAACCAAATCCTCATGAAATTTTATTTTTCCATTCGAAGGAGCTCGTACATATTCTGCAGTACCACCTGTGAACACTCCACCGGTATGAAACGTTCTTAATGTTAGTTGAGTGCCCGGTTCTCCAATTGATTGACCCGCAATGACACCCACCGCTTCCCCCAACTCAACTAGGTCGCCATGAGTGGGACTCCGACCATAACATAATCGACAGATCCAAGAAGTGCTCCTACAAATAAAAGGAGTTCGAATATATATTGATTTCGCTTGAAAGGTTATGAAGCGATTGACAAGTCCAATCCCAATATCCTGGTTTCGGGCAGCAATGCACCGTGGACCCATATATATGTCATATGCTAATACATGACCAATTAGTCTTTGGATCCAAATTTTTTCTTCCATACTATTTTGAGGACTCGCCGAAATACCTCGGATAGTACCACAATCTGTTCTACGTACAACAATGTGTTGAACTACTTCAACAAGTCTACGTGTGAGGTATCCAGCATCGGATGTTCGTACAGCAGTATCCACAACTCCCTTGCGAGCTCCGTAGCAGGAAATAATATATTCTGTTAAAGAGAGTCCTTCGCGTAAATTACTTTGAATGGGTAAATCAATCATCTGTCCTTGGGGATCCGACATTAATCCTCTCATACCTACTAATTGATGCACCTGAGATGCATTTCCCCTAGCTCCTGAAAAAGACATTATATGGACTGGATTAGAAGGATCGGTCATTCGAAAATTAGTATGCATTTCTTGTCTCAAATATTCACTTGTAGCATACCATATCTCAATAGATTGACGTAATTTTTCTACAGCGTGTACATTCCCATAATGATGGTGTTTTTCCAAAATCAAACCTTGTTGTTCAGCATCTCGGACTAGCCATCCCTTAGAGGGTATTGTTAAAAGATCATCAATTCCTAATGAAATGGATGTAGCGGTGGCTTGTTGGAAACCCAGAGTCTTTACTTGATCCAGTATATGTGATGTATATGCCATTCCGAAGTGATCTATTAATCTGCTAATAAGTCGTTTCATGGCAGTTCCATCTATCGCTTTATTGCGAAAGGCCAGATCTGCCCGTTGTTCCGCCATAAGTACCTCCGTAGTCCGCTTAGTAGGATTCAACAATGAGTTTTGAGCCAGTGGTTCGAAGACTTCCTTTCCTCGATCTTTATTCACATAGAAATTCGGGAATTGTTATAAGGTAACAGTTGAACCAGAGAGGCAAAAATAGCTACAGATAGTACATAATTACCTAGGTACCGCCGTATGAGTAGGCCCGACAAAATCCCTGTATGGCTTCTTCTATTTCTCGATAGAAAGAAATATGGCCAACAGTGGTTCGAATGTATATACAAAGGATTTCTTTTTTGACACTTTTTACTATTAGATAATGCCCATAAATTTCATGATAGGTACCCAAGGATTCATATTGAACTTCGATTGGAACTTCTCTTAAGGAAATGACACGTTGATCTAGTCGCCACCGGAGCCACAAGGGAGTATCTAAATGGATTCGTTTCTGCCGATAAGCGCCAAGTACATCATAGGAACTACAAAAATAGGGTTCTTTTTCTTTTGTATACCGATATTTAGTATGGTCAACTGTTTCATTTTGATAGTTCCTGCGATTCCATGGATTATACCTATTTGCACAAACACCTTGACGATTTCCGATCGTTAATACATAGAGTCCAATAAGTATATCTTGAGTTGGTACGGAAATAGGACTTCCTATAGCTGGAGACAGGAGATTCATATGAGAAAACATAAGTAAACGAGCCTCCGCTTGCGCTTCCAAAGATAAAGGTACATGAACAGCCATTTGATCCCCATCAAAGTCTGCATTGAATCCCTTACAAACTAATGGATGTAAACAAATAGCACGTCCCTCTACTAAAATGGGTTGGAACGCCTGTATACCTAATCTATGGAGGGTGGGTGCTCGATTTAGCAATACGGGATGACCCTGCATAACTTCTTGAAGTATTTCCCATACAATGGGCTCTTTTTCTCGAATTTTACTTTTCGCAATCCCTATGTTGGAAGCAACGCGCTGCCTTATTAGACCTCGAATTAAAAATGTCTGGAAAAGCTCTATTGCTATTTCTCGAGGCAATCCACATCGATGTAATGAAAGCGAGGGGCCCACGACAATGACGGAACGCCCCGAATAATCAACTCGCTTACCAAGCAGAGTCTCGCGAAATCTTCCTTCTTTCCCTTCAATTACATCTGAAAACGACTTGTAAACTTTATTATAACCATCCCTCATGGGTTGACCGCGAATACCATTATCAAGAAGTGTATCCACGGCTTCTTGCACCAACTTCTCTTGACACATTACTAATTCCCCTGGCGTGGATCTACTTGTTGTTAATAGATCAGTAAGGGTATTGTTCCGATAAATAACTCTTCGATAGAGTTCATTAATATCCGAACTCATTGGCTTACCCCCATCTATCTGAATGATTGGTCTCAACTCGGGAGGAAGAACTGGTAATAGGGACAAAACCATCCGTTCTGGTTCTACATTTGTTCGAATAAAATGTTTAGCTAATTCTATACGTCTAACCAAAAAATCCTTTCGTCTTCCTATTTTTCTATCTTCCCAGTCATTGCCAGTGGACCCTTCTTCCCCTAATTCCTTCCATTCCACCAATGAACAATCTATAATAATTCGCAAATCTAGATCGGCTAATTGTTCTCTGATAGCACCTGCTCCAGTAGATATTTCTCGATTTCGAAATGTATCGAAGCCTTGGGTAGTAAAAAAAAGTGGGATGCTATATTTCCGAGATTGGATTTCATATTCGAATAAACCTCGTAATCGTAAGAAAGTAGGTTTTTTAGATACGGGCCTAGCAAAAGAAAAATCTGGATAGGTTCCCTATGGGATTCCCCCCCTTAAAAATCGGACGTGAGTGTTTCCTCTCATCCGGCTCAAGTAGTTACATCAAATAAGGAAAGGACTTCCTACTTTAAATTTTTAAAAATTTAAAAATTTTTGTTCTAAAGAACCTCATAGAGATCTACCCATTACTCAAGTTAGCGGCGAAAACCAACCAATATTTTATTGATTCATTCTTACTTTGACTTTTTGAATTAGTTATTCAATCACGACATAAATGAAATTTCATTGAATTGAGTAGTCTATTTCCCTTCAAATTAAAAATGAAAACCCCCTTCCTTTTAGTTAAAGGGATAGCTTGGAACTCATAAGGGATTTACTTGTCTATTTTTTGTTCCGCTCGGTCGTTTAGGTCCCTACTTCACCTCGACGGTTATACCATGATGTCCCTTGAAGCATATATGCGATAGATAGACTCCTGTAACCGTGTTAGATTCGCTTACTTGAAAGGAATCTCTTTCGAAAAGAAATAGAATGGTTAATTCCACGAAAGAAGTTTCTTTGTTAACGAGGTATACCTAGCAATTCCTATTCCTATATTAATTGACCATGGACCAACCCCCCTTCCTTCCTATTTCGATATTTCGAAGTATTGATCACACCCATACATAATTCTGAGCTTCATGTTCCTCCTCTAAAAAGACATGTCAGAGCCGGGGGCATCCCCAATCGGATTGAATGGGATGACAGTTTATCGTCCAAATCTGTAAAATCAAAATTTTGATCAAATCACACATCGCAATAGACTAGGCCTTCTAATTCCTTAAGGGGTTTATCTAACAGATTTGCGATATAACTAGGAAGACGTTTCAAATACCACACATGAGTCACTGGACATGTCAGTTTGATGTATCCCATTTGATATCTTCGTGCCCGAGAATCCGCAAATTCGACTCCGCATTGTTCACAAAAATTCGGGTCTTCTTTTTCATCTCCGATCACTCGATAATTTCCACAAGCACAAATTCCACTTTTTATGGGCCCAGAAATTCTTTCACAAAACAATCCATCCTTTTCCGGTTTATTCGTTTTGTAATGAAAAGTATAGGGTTTTGTCACCTCTCCAACAATCTCGCCATTAGGTAGGATTTTGTTGGCCCACGCACTTATTTGTTGAGGAGAAACTGATCCAATTCGAAGTTGTTGATGTTTATACCGGTCGATCATAGAACAAAAATAATGATTCATTCCGATCAAGCTTCCTTCCTATGAATCTGGAAGTCCTTCTCAGATAAAAGGAAATGATTCAGTTCCAAAGCCAAAGATCGTAGTTCTCGAACGAGTAGTCGAAAAGATTCTGGAGCATCCCCGGGATTAGCTATTGTTCCTCCAATGATCGTAGTACCAAGTACTTCCTGGCGAGATCTAATATGATCA